ACCACAAAGAGAAAATGTACCTATAAGAAAAGTTATTCCTGTAATTGGCATAAATTTTCTTAAACCACCCATAAAAGCCATATTTTGACATTTATTAGGAGAATACCCAACAATTGATTCCATAGAATGAATAACTGATCCAGATCCAAGAAATAGTAACGCTTTTGAATAAGCATGTGTAATTAAATGAAATAAACCTGCTTGATATGAACCTATACCTAAAGCTAACATCATGTAACCTAATTGAGACATTGTAGAATAAGCTAAACCTTTTTTAAGGTCTTTTTGAGCAAGAGCTATAGTAGCTCCTAATAAAGCGGTTATGGCTCCAATCCAAGAAATAATATTCATTATATAAGGTAGAGCTTGAAAAAGAGGAAATAATCGAGCTATTAAAAAAATACCAGCAGCTACCATAGTTGCAGCATGTATTAAAGCAGAAATTGGAGTTGGTCCTTCCATGGCATCTGGTAACCATACATGAAGTGGAAATTGAGCAGATTTTGCAATTGGCCCTAAAAATAAAAGAAGGGCACATAAATTAGCAAAATAGAAATTAACTTCATTGTTAATAAGTAATTCATTAAATCGTTTAAATAAAGTTTCAAATTCAAAACTGCCAGTTATCCAATAAAAACCCGAAATACCTAATAATAATCCAAAATCTCCTATACGGTTTGTTATAAAAGCTTTTTGACAAGCATTAGCTGCACTAGGTCTCGTAAACCAAAACCCTATTAATAAATAAGAACACATTCCGACTAATTCCCAAAAAATATAAATTTGAATTAAATTAGGACTAAGTACTAAACCTAACATTGAAGCCGTAAATAAACTTAAATATGCAAAAAATCTTACATATCCTTGATCATGGGACATATAACTGTCACTATAGATCATAACAAGAACTCCTACAGTAGTAATTAAAACTAACATAATAGAAGTAAGTGGATCAATTAAAAACCCTATTTTAAAATCAATCTGTTTATAAAAAATCCAAGACCATAAATATTGATGAATAGTATTATTAATAAATTGTTGCCATAAAATAGTAAAAGAGAAAATCATAACTATAAATAATACTAATATACTAAGAATAGCCCATATATAACGAAGACTTTTCGTTGATTTTGGGAAAAAAAGTAAATTTGATCCTATTAAAATAGAAGTCAAAAATGGAAAAAAAGGTATAATCCAAACAAATTGATATATAAATTCCATAAATAAATTTTTTATATAATAAAAAATCTTATTTTTTTTTAATTTCTAGTTTATAATTAACTAGATTAAGAAAAAAAATAGACTTAAAAACAAAGAAAAAGTTTAGGATTTTTATCCTACCTATCAAAAATATTAATTAGAATTACTTTACAAATAAAAAAAATAAATTATTAAAATTATTAAACAAGATAAATGAAAAAAAAATTATTTATTATTATTAAAGTAATAAGATATTATATATAGTTTCTAAACTAAGAGATATATATTTTTAATAATATTAAAAATTTCTTTTATAAAAGTTTTATAAAAATTAAAATAATTAAAATTAATTATTTTATTTATTAAATTTAATTAATTTGTCTTTTTTCAATTTATAATAATTTTTTTTCATTTACTTATTTACAATAAATCTCATAATGAATATGTATGCCATCATTGAAACCGGAGGTGAGCAGCTCCGAGTAGAACCAGGAAGATTTTATGATATTCGTCATTTTGCTCCATTAAAACCAAGAAGCTTAAGTTCTAATACTAAAATATTAATTTATCGAGTATTAATGATTCGTAATAAAACTACTATTAGTATTGGACAACCTTGGTTAAAAAATGCAATAGTAAAAGGAAGAATTTTACATTCACATCTTGAAAATAAAATTACTGTTTATAAAATGAATTCAAAAAAAAAAACACGACGTAAATTTGGACATCGACAAATTTCAGCTCGATTTGTGGTAGATTCTATTTATTTAGACGGAAAAGAATTGTATAAATAAATATATATAATAAAAAATTTTTGGGAATAAGAAGTGAAATATAAATAAAAAAAAAATAGTTAAAAATCTACAATTAAAAGGAGTTTTTATTTATGGCAGTTCCAAAAAAACGTACTTCTAAGTCGAAAAAAAAAATTCGTGAAACTATATGGAAAGAAAAAGCAAATCAAGCTAGATTAAAGGCTTTTTCATTAGCTCAATCTATTTTAACAGGTCGTTCAAAAAGCTTTTATTACACAACAAATGAAAAAAATTCTAAGCCCTCTCAATAATATCTTATAAAATTTTTAATAAATAAAGATTAATGATATAAGTACAAAAATATATCCTTCAAGACAAAAATTGTAATAAATTTTTTTTAGAAAAGTAACGAATTTAACATAAAATTAAAATTTGTCATAAAAAAACTAAAAAGATTTTTTAATAAAAATATATTTAATAAGAAATAGATAGTTTCATTTAGTTAAAAATAAATGAAACTATCTTGGATATTAAAATAAAAAATTTATAAATTTTTTTTGGAGCAGCGGGATTTGAACCCACGATCTCCATCACCCCAAGATGGTACGTTACCAAACTACGCTATGCCCCATTAATTTTATTTTAAATTTAGTTTAAAATAATTTATATATTGTTTTATTTTATAAAAAAGATTGACCTTTTAATATAAATTATGTTATATTATTTTCTAATAAGCCGCCATGGTGAAATTGGTAGACACGCTGCTCTTAGGAAGCAGTGCTAACGCATCTCGGTTCGAGTCCGAGTGGCGGTATTTAAATAAAAAGCTATTAAATAAAAATAGAGTATTTAAATAAAAATAGAATCTATTTTATAATTTAAATAATTTATTAAAAGTTAAAAAATTAAATTAACTTCAAATAGTTAAATGAAAAAATATTTTTATATCGTTTAACTATTTGAAATAAATTTAATTAATAAAAAAAATTTATTACAATAAAGTTTTTATGAGATTAAATATTCTTTTTTTATCTAAATTTAAAAAATGAATTTAGATAAAAGAAAATTTACTTTACTGTTCCATAAAGATAAAACTGAGTTAGGATAAATACCAATACCTATAACGGGAAAAATTAGACAAATTAAAATAAAAATTTCGCGTGGTCCTGCATCTATATTAGAAAAAATGAAAAATTTAGAAAACTTATATCCATAAAACATTTGACGTAGCATAGATAATAAATAAATAGGAGTTAATATTATTCCAATCCCTTCTATTATTGTAATAAGTATTTTGAAACTAAAAGAATATTTGTGACTAATAATTATCCCTAAAAAAATTAAAAACTCTGCTAAAAAGCCACTCATTCCAGGTAATGCTAATGATGCCATTGAAAAACTACTAAACATAGTAAATATTTTGGGCATATAAATAGCTGTTCCTCCCATTTGCTCAAGAAAAAGAGTCCGTGTTCTATCATAACTTATTCCAGCTAAGAAAAAAAGTGCAGCACCAATTAATCCGTGAGAAATCATTTGTAAAATAGCTCCATTAAGACCTAAATCTGTCATAGATCCAATACCAATAAGTACAAAACCCATATGCGAGATTGAAGAATAAGCAATTCTTCGTTTTAAATTACGTTGACTAAAAGAAGTGAGTGCTGCGTAAACAATTTGAATTGCTCCTATTATTATGATCCACGGTGCAAAAATGGAATGAGCATGAGGTAATAATTCCATATTAATTCGAATTATTCCATATCCTCCCATTTTTAAAAGTATTCCGGCTAAAAGCATACATGTGCTATAATGTGCTTCTCCATGAGTATCTGGTAACCAAGTATGCAAAGGAAATATTGGTAATTTAACAGCATAGGCAATAAAAAATCCTAAATACAATATTATTTCTAATTCTATAGGATATGACTTATTAGATAAATTTTGTAAATCAAATGTTAATTGATTAGTACCATAAAATCCCATACTTAAAGCTGCCATTAAAATAAAAATGGAACCACCAGCTGTATATAAAATAAATTTTATAGCAGCATATAATCGTCTTTTTCCTCCCCAAATACATAAAAGTAAATAAACTGGAATTAATTCTAATTCCCACATAAAAAAAAAGAGTAAAATATCTTGAGAAGCAAATAATCCTACTTGACCACTATACATTGCGAGCATTAGAAAATAAAATAATCGTGGATTTCGAGTAATAGGCCAAGCAGCTAAAGTAGCTAAAGTAGTAATAAAACCTGTTAATAAAATAAGTCCAATTGAAAGACCATCAATTCCTACTCTCCAATGAAAATCAAGGAAATTAATCCAACTATAATCTTCTTTTAATTGAATAAATGGATTATCAGATTTGAAATGATAACAAAATACATAAGTGATTAAAAGAAATTCTACTAAACAAACACCTAAGGTGTACCATCGAATAATATTATTTCCTTTGATGGGAAATAATGGAATTACAAGACCTGCAGATACAGGTAAAAGAACAAGTATAGTTAGCCAGGGAAAGTTACTCATGATAAAAATAAAAAAACTTTAACTAAAAAAAACCCATACTCAAAATTTCGAGTATGGGTAAAAAAAGACTTAATTTTTTTTATTTTTTTGCTTAATATGATAGACCCATGCTTCGAGTAGTTTCAGCTCCTAAATAAACACGTACACTTAAAAAATCTGTTGGACAAGCAGATTCACATCGTTTACAACCAACACGATCTTCTGTTCTAGGAGCAGAAGCAATTTGATTAGCTTTACATCCATCCCAAGGTACCATTTCTAATACATCTGTAGGACATGCTCTTACACATTGAGTACAACCAATACATGTATCATAAATTTTTACTGAATGTGCCATTAATTTTCTAAACTCCAATATATTGTTAAAAGCCTTAAATTTAGTAAAGTTATAATATAATATTATTATATAAAATTTTTTTTTTTAATCAAAAAAAATTAATATTAGTTAAAAAAATATATTCATTTTTTAATAATTAAGTAAGTTAATTACCATTTTAATAAATTAAATTGATCAATACGAGTTGAATTTTTATTACGATAAATAGCTAAAACAATAGCTAATCCAATAGCAGCTTCAGCAGCTGCAATAGCTATAATAAACATAACAAAAATTTCACCTTTTGTTTCTTGAGTATCAAAAGAATTAGAAAAAGTAATAAGATTTATATTAACAGCATTAAAAATTAATTCTAGACACATAAGTGCTCGAACCATATTACGACTTGTTATTAATCCGAAAATACCAATACAAAATAAATAAGCACCTAAATTAAGTACATGTTCAAGCATTAAATAAGCTCCTTATAAACTATTAAAAATATCAAAAAACTCTAGGATTTTTTTCTATTTGTAACTTTTTTTTTTCCTTTGTTCTAATCAAATTTTCTCGACGGGCTATAACAATTGCGCCTATTAAAGCGACCAGAAGAACTATAGAAAGAAGTTCGAATGGCAATAAAAATTGGGTCAATAAAAGATAGCCAATACGTTGAACATTTTTTGTAAAATCAATTTCTAATAAATTTTTTGATTCTGTAATTAAAGTAATATTAAACCATGGTGTATTCAAAATTATAGTAACTAATAATGAAAACAGACTAAAACAAATTAAAAAGGTAAATTTATCGCCTATAGTCCAAGAGGGCCAAATTTTTAAAGAATGTGGTTTATTAATTAACATTACAGCAAATACAATTAAAACATTTACAGCCCCTACATAAATTAAAATTTGTGCGGCAGCTATAAAATCAGCATTTAATGCAAAATATAAAAGAGATATACAAAAGAAAACTAGTCCTAAAAAAAACGCTGAATAGACTATATTATTAAGTAGTACTACTCCTGAACTTCCGAATATCACACCTATTTCTAAAAGAAAAAAAATAGTTTTATGGAGTGGCTCAGATAATTCAATTATATTCACAATAAATTTAAATCCTTTTTGTTTCTATTGTTCTGATTTACTAACTAAAAAAATAATATATATATATAAATATATTTACATATAAAGTTTTTTTTTTTATTTAATCCAAAATTTTTGTAATATTTTTTGAATTTGAATAACTTTCTGTATTTCCTTCAACTAAATAATTTAAATTTGAAATAGCTTGAATTGTAGAATCTTCAATTATGGAAATAGGTAATCGTCCTAAAGCAATTTGATCATAATTTAAATCATGACGATCATAAATTGAAAGCTCATACTCTTCAGTCATGGATAAGCAATTTGTAGGACAATATTCAACACAATTTCCACAAAATATACAAACTCCAAAATCAATACTATAATTTTTCAATTGTTTTTTCTTTACCTCTTTTTTTAATTCCCAATCAACAACAGGTAAATTAATTGGACATACACGAACACATACTTCGCAGGCAATACACTTATCAAACTCAAAATGAATACGTCCACGAAATCTTTCAGATGGAATTAATTTTTCATAAGGGTATTGGATAGTTATTGGTAAACGATTCATATGGTCTAAAGTGACTATAAAACCTTGACCAATATACCGTGCTGCTTGTATTGCTTGTTCACTATAGTTTTGAAGCTTATTTAACATAGTAAACATATTATTAGATATCCTTTAAACATATATATATTTTTTTTTTATTTTATGTCTTTTCAAAGATTAAATAATTTTATAAAGTAAAATATTTATAATAAAAGAACTTGAAAAGAAGCTGTTAATAATAAATTACCTAGTGCAATAGGTAAAAGGAATTTCCACCCTAGATCTAATAATTGATCCATTCTTACTCTAGGTAATGTCCATCTTGTCATAATAGAAACAAATAAAAATAAATAAGCTTTAATTAACACAATAGTAATTCCTATTATTATGTTAATAATCTGACTAGTTCCAATATTAAAATTCCATTCTAAATAATTAGAATTTGATATAAATGGAATAGAAAAATGCCATCCACCTAAATAAAGAATTGTTATAAATAATGAAGAAACTAATAAATTTAAATAAGAAGCAACATAAAATAATCCAAATTTTATACCTGAATATTCTGTTTGATAACCTGCAACTAATTCTTCTTCTGCTTCTGGTAAATCAAAAGGTAATCTTTCACATTCTGCTAGAGAGGCAATAAAAAAAGCTAAAAAACCAATAGGTTGACGCCATAAATTCCACCCCCAAAAACCATATTTTGACTGTGCTTCGACTATATCAACGGTACTTAAACTATTAGATAATTATAGTCGATTTAACATTACTGTTAATATCTCTATTTCAAAACCGTACATGAAACTTTAGCGTCATACGGCTCCTCAATGGTTATGTTAATCAAAATCTTATAATTTTTATTATAAAAAAAATTTATTAATTTAACCGATGAGATTCTGTTTGCTATAATAATAAATGCTTTGGAATCTATCTTAGCCTTTACAACTATTGTTAGTACTAACTCTAATTATTTCTACTATATTTTAATTTTAAATGAGAATTGTAAAAGGATTACTTCGTTCCTAATAGTCATTTTGTTTTAATAAATAAGGCTATACTTCAGATTGATTTTATAAGGAAATACTTTTTACACATTTCTACTAATGTTAAATCCTTATTGTATTTTAATAAATTTTGGTTATCTATAAAATTATTTTATACTAATCTGTTATGTATTTTTGTGTTTCTAACCATTTATTTTTGCTCGATTCTGTATACAATAAAAATATAATAATAAATTTTTCATATATTTTATCTTTTGCTCCCGCTATCAGGTCTCAATAACTAATTTAAACCTGGGGTACACTTTTTAATTGTTTTGCATGCTTTCACTCTTGTATGTAGAGGATGGGATTAAATTTTATTACTGCAAATTGAAAAGCTGTTTTATTTGACCCATATGACAATTTAGTTTTTTTAGTTAAAATAAAAAAAACTTATTTACTAAAATTTAATTTGAAAATTTTTTTTAACGAATCACACGTAGAGATATAGATAATACACATAAAGCTAAAGGAATTTCATAGCTAATAGATTGAGCAGCTGCTCGAAGACCACCTAAAAAAGAATATTTATTATTAGATCCATATCCTGCCATAAGAAGTCCCAGAGGGGCAATACTACAAATAGCGATCCAAAAAAAAACACCTATATTAAGATCAGCTAAAATAATATTATGACCAAAAGGAATTACTAAATAGCTTAAAAATACTGGTATAACAACTATTGCCGGCCCAATATTAAATAATAAAATATCTCCTTTAGATGGGATAATATCTTCTTTTAATAATAATTTAAAACCATCTGCTAAAGCTTGAATTATTCCTAAAGGACCAGCGTATTCAGGTCCAATACGTTGTTGTATTCCTGCAGATATTTTTCTCTCTAGCCATACTAAAACTAATACGCCTAGTGTAATTACTAACAAAAGAAGAAGAATTGAAAAAATAACCCATAATAAATTAAAAAATTCTTTAGATAAACTTAACGAATAAAAAAGATTAATAACTTGTTCTTTAAGATTGGTAGTAAAAATCATTTTAACGATCAACCTCTCCCATAATAATATCTATACTACCTAATATTGTCATAATATCTGCTAATTTCATTCCTTTTACTAATTGAGGAAGAATTTGTAAATTAATAAAACCGGGTGGGCGAATTTTCCATCTCCAGGGAAAAACACTATCATCTCCTATTAAAAAAACACCTAATTCTCCTTTGGGAGCTTCTACTCTAATATAATGCTCTTGTTTTGGTAGTTTAAATGTAGGAGAAGGCTTTTTACTAATAAATTGATATTCAAAATTATTCCATTCTGCTTTTTTTCCTCGCTGAAGCCGTCGAGCTTCCAAATTTTCGTAAGGTCCCCCAGGAATTGATTTCAACGCTTGCTGAATTATTTTTATTGACTCTTTCATTTCTCCAACGCGTACTAAATAACGAGCTAATGAATCACCTTCTTTTTGCCATTGTACTTGCCAATCTAATTCATCATAACATTCGTAATGATCTACTTTACGAAGATCCCACTGAACTCCCGAAGCACGTAACATAGGTCCGGATAAACCCCAATTTATAGCTTCTTCTCTTTCAATAATACCTATGCCTTCTACTCGTTTCAAAAAAATAGGATTTTGTGTAATAAGCTTTTCATATTCATCAACCTTTGGTAAAAAGTAATCACAAAAATCTAAACATTTATCTATCCAACCATAAGGTAAATCAACAGCAACCCCCCCAATACGAAAATAATTATGCATCATTCGCATGCCTGTAGCTGCTTCAAATAAATCATATATCATTTCTCTTTCTCTTAAAATATAAAAAAAAGGAGTTTGCGCACCAATATCAGCCATAAAAGGTCCAAGCCATAATAAATGAGAAGCTACACGACTTAATTCCAGCATAATAATTCTGATATAACTAGCTCTTTTTGGAACCTGAATATTTGTTAGTTTCTCTGGTGCATTTACAGTTATAGCTTCTGTAAACATTGTAGCTAAGTAGTCCCATCGTGTAACATACGGAAGGTATTGAACAATTGTTCTATTTTCAGCAATTTTTTCCATACCCCTATGTAAATAACCTAATATAGGTTCACAATCAATAACGTTCTCCCCATCTAAAGTGATCATAAGTCGAAGAACACCATGCATTGATGGATGATGAGGACCCATACTTACTATCATGGGTTTTGTTTTCACAGCAAGCATGGTCATATATGACGCTCCTTTTCATTCATTATAAAAAAACAGCTAAAAATAAAAAAAAATTAACGAATTTTTAATTTACGAATATTTAATTTATTTATTAAATTTTCATAACTTGTTAAATTTGTTTGTGATAAGTAACTTAAAAGACGCTTGCGTTTTCCTAAGATTTTCCATAAGCCTCTTTGAGATGAATAATCTTTGCCATGCCATTTTAAATGATCTGTCAGTTTTAAAACCCTGTTAGTTAAATGTGATATTTGAAATTCCATAGATCCTGTTTGTTCTTTAGAAAATAGTGATGAGCCACTAAATAGTTTTTTGGACATAAAAGTACTGCTCCTAAATTATATTATTTTAAAATAATTAATAATAGATTATAGTTAATTAATAGTCTTTATTCTTTATTATTATAAGTAAAAAAAAAAATAAAAACTTAAAATTTTAAAGAAATTTATAAAAAATAAAAATAATGAGAAATTTTTGGTTATAACCAAGAATTTCTCAACAATTAAAAATTTTTAAGTATACATACGAATTCTTAACATAGTAAACCGACTTCCATTATTTGTATTAAACCAAAATCTATTAATACATGCCAAATCTTCTAATCGAAAACTAGGCCAAAGAAAATGTTTAATTGTTAAACTTTGATTTTCATCCCGAATTTTATGTAACTTTATTAGCTTTTCTTTATTTTTTTTCACAAAATATTTATCTAAATTAGAAGTTTTATTTTTATTTAAATATAAAAGATTTAATACTTTTAATTCTTTACAATGTCTTGAAAGCATAATATCTTCAAGATTAATTAATTTAAAACTTGTTTTTATATTATTTTGAAAAAAATCTATTCGTGATGTAGATTCATTTAAACTTTTAAAATTTAAAATTTTTTTAAATCTTACTTTTGATTTAAAAAAAACACTTACTACTTTATACATTAAAATTTCGTCATCGAGTACACGTGGTATACGATGTTCAGAATTAATTGTTAATTTATTTATACCTACATCTCTGCAAAAAAGAAGTCGAAATAAATTTAAATTTTCACGCATTTTAGCAGAAAGTGAAATAATATTTTCTTGATCTTGCATAAAAGTCATAAGAGAAGCCATATCTCCTAGTTCTTTAAATTTTTTTTCTACATTTTTTGATTTCCATTTCCATTGACGAATAGTTTGATGGCGCTCTCTTTCGCGAAGTAATTTCTTATTTTGAATATTTTTTTTATTTTTTTGCTTTAATAAAGAAATTTTAGGTATGTCTATTTTTTCTATTTTAGTTACATTTTTTTTTTCTATAAATGGCGGAATTAACCATAGAACTAAATTAGATTTAATGTAAATATTTATTTTATTTTTTAATGTTTGTGAAATTTCTTTATTAAATATAGTTTCTTTGTTTTTTGCCAATTTTAGAAAATCTGGTCTTTTTTCAAAATCAAGATAGCTATAACATAAATAATTAGATTGATATTGCTTATTTAATTTTTTATTTTGTTCTAATAAAGGACTTGTAACTAATTTATAAGAAAATTTTTTTTTTTTAGATAAAACTGAAATTTTTGTTTTTTTTTCTGAAATTTTAAAGTCTTTTTTTTTTTTGTTTATCCATTGATGAGTAACCTTATTTTTCCATTCTTTTGGTATTATCATATACCATATTTGTGAAGATATATTATATCTATTAAATTTTTGTAACAATTTTTTCAAATTTTTTTCTTTCAGATTTTCAACTTCTATTATAGGAAAAATTCCTTTTTTTTTTAAATTGTTTTTTATTTCTTTTTTCAAAATCAAATTTAATGTCCAATTTTTTAATAAATCTTTAAAATTATATTTGTTTATTGTTTTTGTTTGCCAAATTTTATGAAATAAATATGCTTGAGACATTAACAAAATATTTTCTTGATTAAAGTTATTTGCATATTCATAACTAATTTTATCTTTTTTATAATCAATTTGAGAAATTTTTGATAAATTCCAATTTTTTCTTATTAAATTTTGTTTAATTCTTAATATTAAATTAATATTAAATCGAATAAAATAAATATAGAAATTTAAAACGTTTTTATTTATTTTATTAAATTTTATTTTTATTAAATATGAACATTTTTTTATTATTTCAATATTTTTTTTACAATATTTTCGAATTTGGTATCTAATTTCAATAATTTTTTTTTTATTATTAATATATACTTTATTTTTATTTTCTAATAAATTAGAAAATTTTATTTTATCAAAGCCACTTTTTTCAGTTATTTCTTTAATTTTGTATTTTTTTAAATCTTTCAACTTTTTTAATTTTTTAATATTTATAAAAATTTTAGATTTATTTTTAATTTGATTTTCTGATAAAATATTTTTGTTAAATTTAGATATAATTTGTTCTTTTAAATTTTTATTATTTTCATCATGATTTAAAGGAAATTCATAATTATTTTTAATTTTAGTATCTAACTTTATTTTTTTTTTCGATTTTCTATCAATTAATTTAGTATTAACAAAATTAATAGTAATTTTTTTTTTTAGAAACAAAAAATTAAAATAAATTTTATTAAATTTTAATAAAATATTTTTTTTCCATTTTTTTACCAATTCTCTACGAATTGGTTTCCAAAATGAAGACTTCTTTTTAATATCTCCAAAAGGTGCATTAGTTTGAAAACCCCAAGCTGTTAAATAACTATAATTAATTTTTTTTTTTCTATTTTTAGCAAAACTTTTATTAGCATTCAATAAATTATTTGAAATTTTTTCTTCATTATTTAAATAATTCAATATATTTTTTTCTTTATTTGTTTTAAATCGTAAATTATGCCAAGGTTTTAAACTAAAAGGATATATAATTTTTATTTGAAGACCATCTCTAAGCCATTGTTCGGGCAATTCTTTTTCTGAAACTTCAGTACCATCATAAGTACATTTTATATAAATTTCTTTCTTCCACTCATCCCAATCTTCACTCCATTCAGGAGTTTGAAATAATATTAAACGAATAGTATTTTTCAATATTATTAATATAGGTAATACTAAATATTTTCTAAAATGAGATTGAATAATCAATAACCAACTTCTTCCCCACTGCGCTAATGGAAAATCCCATCTATTTGCTATTGCAAGACGATCTGCTTTTGTTTTTTTTATAATAATATTATTTCCAGTTGAAAAAAATGTTATTTGTTTTCGTTTTTCTATAGGGTTTTTAAAAATATTTTTTATATAAATTAAATTAAATTTATTTAATGAAAATTCAAAAGGAATATGCTTTTCATTTATTCGTAAAAAAAATGGAGAATGTGTTTTAAGTTGTAAAATTTTCCATATTAATGTTTTTCGTCTTCTAGCACGCATAGAACCTTTTACTAATTTCCTACGAAAATCAGATTGTTGTGAAAAACGTCTTACAATTTTTCTTCTTTTATCTTTTCCTTTTATAAGATATCCTAAATTTTTTACTTTTCTTTGACGAATATCAGTAACTCCACCAGCTATAACATCGAATTTATCGTTTCGTAATTTAGATGTCCATCGTGGTATTTCTTTTGAAATTTCTTGAAGTCGGAATTTTTTATTAAAATAAAATATTTTTTTTAATAAAAAAATAATTTTATTTAGTTGATTAACATTACTTAAATTATTTAACCAGAGATTTTTCCAAGAGCGTTCTAGTACTTGCCATTTTTCTTGTTCTAATTGTTTAAAATATAAAGCTCTTTGTCGAGTAGATAAATTTAAAACAAGTTCCCAATTAAAATATGATGTTTTAGTTAATTTTTTATTTAAAAAAATTTTATTATCCGATTTTGTAACTAAATCTGAAAAATTGCTTTGTTTATTTAAATTAATAAGCGCTTGTTCTTCTGAAAAGTAATTTTGTTGTAATTTCGTTTCAAGTTTCTTATTTTTCGATCCCTGAATAAGTAAAATTAAAATGCGACGTGCATCTTTATTTAGTGGTTCCCAAGGTAATGGTAAATTTTTTCGTTCTAATTCTCTCCATTGATTAGAAATCCAAAATTTAAGTTTATTTTCTTTTTTTGATAAATATGATATTTTTTTGTTTTTTTTTAATTCATAAAGATTTTCTATTAAAAGCCAAGGAGATTTAGATATTCTTGTTTTTCCGCGAAACGATCCATTTAAAAAAGGATCGTAATTTTTTGTTAAATTATTTCCTTCATTATTAGATAAACCAGTTTTTTTTTCTATAACGTCTTTTATAAAAAAGCCATTGTCTAAAGCTTCAAGTCTATTTGTTAACTCATAATATAAATTATCTTTTCTTTTTTTTTTATTATCAATCCAATCTGTATATAAATTATTAGATAAAACAGGTTTTTTTGAAATATTTAAATAATTTCTTAAATCTTTTTCAAAAATAGACAAACTTGGTAAAGCTGTAAAAGATATTTTTTGTTTTCCATCATTTATAGATATATCAAAAAAATATTGCGATACTTGTTTTTTTACAGGGCTTCTATTACTAAATCGACTATTTTCAATATAGCGTAATGGTCGATTCCATCGATGATGATCAAAAAAAAAGGTAGGCCAGGGTTTATTTAGCCACGAAAATCTCAATTGTTGATTAAATTGAAATTCGTTATTTAATTTTTTAGTAAATAATGGTACTGGAGCTCTGCCTAAATAAACTAGAAAATATGCTAAAATAAAGATACTAAATGTTCGATAAATAAGACGTTTTACTAAAAGGTAAAGTACAGGCGAATCTTGTTCAATACGAACTAAAAGTATTTTTATAAAATTAAAGAAAAAAAAGTGACCACTTAACCAACCAAAAAAACAACTTAAAACAAATAGAAAATTATTACTATATCGAAAAAAAAAAAGATTAACTAATCTAGCTAATACAGGACTTGGTAAAAGAACAGGATTTAATAATTGAAAAATAAAACTATCAAAAAATACTTTATAAATTCGAGAATCATTAATTGAACTTATGGGACGTAGAGATTGGTAATCTAAAAGGTCTTTAATTCTATACCAATAAAATAAAATATATGGTAGAACTAGTAAAGTTATTGTATGAGGTTTTATTAATAGTATATAAAAAGGTGAATAATATATTGATAAAAATATTATTAATTGTCCTAAAATTAAACCACTTAGAGCTATAGTACCACTTAGATTTCCCTCTAAAAGAAAAGCTCGTATAGATAAGATTTGAGAAGGGCCAATAGGCAGTGTTGTAAGAAATCCATAATATAGTCCAAATAAAATCAACGGACTTGAAATATTTATCCATGATAATATTGAAGCCCATAGCACACAAAGCTGTAAGGGAATGTTTGTTATCATAATAAAATATTTTCTTCCTTGAAAGCATAGAAGTAGGATAAAATAAAAAAGTCAATTTAATTTTGTTAGGGATAAAAGAAGTAAAAAGTGAAATTTAATAAATTTTTTTTTTATTCAGTTAATTAACTGAATAAAAAAAAATCTATTAAATTTCATAATTGTTTAATTCTAATAAATTATTAAAAAGTAAAATACTTAATTAAATTTTATTTTTTGTTTCTTTTTTTGTTAAATTACTCCAACCTAAATTCTCTAAATTATTATTACGCCGTAAAGGACGGGTAACAAGTTCAAGAACATCTCTTGCATTTGTAAAACCATGAATTTGAGCAAAAGTAAATTCAACAGACCATTTGGTATTAATTCCTCTTGCTTCCAAAGGATTTGCATGCGCCATACCAGTAATTGCTAAATCAGGTTTTAATTCACGCATACGTTGTATTTGATTATAATTATCAGGTTTTTCAACAATACGTGGCATAGGTATGGACATATTTTTACATGTATCTTGTAAAAATAATAATTCAGCTGCTTGATATCGTTTATCTAAATAAGGAATACCAATTTCATAAACAATCATTCCACAACGAATTAAAAATCTAGCTAATGATATTTCTAAAAGATTATCTCCCATAAAAAAAACAGATTTTCCACGTACTAAATCTAAATAATCTTTTAAATTTTCCCATATTTGTTCTTCTCTCTTTTCTAGACCTTCGGTTTTAATTCCAAATACGGAACAAATTTTTTCAATCCAAGCTCTTGTTCCATCAGGACCAATAGGAAAAGGTGCTCCTATTAATTTACATTTACGACGTCTCATTAAAGTGGTTGCTGTACGACTTAAAAATGGATTAACACCGCATACATAAACTTGATCACCTAAAGAAGGAAGGTCAGTATATCTTTGAGCTGGTAGCCAGCCTGATACTTGAACAGACTGACGTTTTAATTCTGAGCTAAGTTGGGAAGCTACAGTAGAAGGTAAAGAACCAAAAAGAACTAATGGAGGATTTTTTTTTAATTTTTCAAAATTTTTATTAGTTATTTCCTCTTTTTTTTCAAGAGAAAGAAAAGAAAATAAATTTTGTATATTTGAATCTTGTATTATTTTTTTTCTTTCAATTAATAAAATTTGTTCTGGGCAACGATGTGCCATAGCAGCTAAAACAGTATCCTCTCCCTGTGTAAATGCATAATCTAGTCCATTTGCTCTTGCTACTACAATTGGTATACCAAGCTCATTTTCTAGTTTGGGTGCCATGCCTTCTAAATCCATTTTTATTATTTCTGTAGTACAGGTACCAATCCATATAATAACACTTGGATTTCGATCTTTTTTAATTTGAAGACAAAGTCGTTTTAATTCTTCATAATCATTTAATTGAGCTGAAATATCTCCTTCCTCTAATTCTGCCATAGCATAACGAGGTTCCGCAAAAATCATAACCCCTAAAGCATTTTGTAAAAAATAACCACATGTTTTTGTACCTACTACTAGAAAAAAGCTATCTTCAATTTTTTGATATAACCAAGCTACACAACTAATAGGGCAAAAAGTGTGGTAATTACCTGTTTCGCATTCAAAAGTGAGAGTTTCAGATATTTTATTTGACATAGATATAATTCCTTAACTAATGAACAAAATAGATTAAATTTTAAATTATTGTAAAATCCAGTAAGTTTTCTTTATGCTTTTTTTCTTCCTGATTTTCACCAATAGGATTTAAATAAAAATCAGATAATAAGCTAAATAATTCTCGATCTGGAACTTCTTTTGGCACAATCCCTTCTGGTTGTGATAAAATTTGATCTGCTATATTTAAATAGAAATCACAAACATAATTAAGAGAAGGTTGTGACTCTACCATTTCAAATAATGTTTTGCCTTTTACTCTAGATACTCGAATATCTTCAATAAGAGGTAATACTTCTAATACAGGCATTGGACAAGCTTCTACATATTTATCGATTAAATCTCGTTTTGATGTTCTATTTCCCACTAGTCCTGCTAATCGAAGTGGATGTGTACGCGCTTTTTCTCGAACTGAAGCAGCAATACGATTAGCTGCAAATAATGCATCAAACCCATTATCTGTTATAATTATACAATAATCAGCATAATTTAGTGGGGCAGCAAAACCACCACAAACTACATCACCTAATACATCGAATAAAATAATATCATATTCATAAAAAGCATTTAATTCTTTTAATAATTTTACAGTTTCTCCTACAACATAGCCTCCACAGCCAGCTCCTGCAGGCGGTCCTCCTGCTTCTACACAATCAACGCCTCCATAACCTTTGTAAATAACGTCCTCGGGCCAAACATCCTCATAATGATAATCTTTTAATTGTAAAGTATCAATAATTGTTGGTATTAAAAACCCTGTAAGAGTAAAAGTACTATCATGTTTAGGATCACATCCAATTTGTAAAACTCGTTTTCCACGTCTTGCTAAAGCAATAGAAATATTACAACTAGTTGTTGATTTACCAATACCACC